TACGGCTTGTTGGAAAACCCGTTGTCGGACCTGATTCATCGCTCTTTGTTTTTCAAAATAAAGGGTTTCATTTTTAGACTTTTCTAATTGTTCCAAACTCATAGAAGTAGCATTAATCAAATTTGCTTTTTCTCGTTCTATCTCAGAGTATCCATTCATCCGATACTCATCTGCTTCTAGTTCGACTTTCTGTAATCGAAGCCGAGCTTTTTCGAGTTGTTCAAGGGTCCCTCTACGCAATTCTTCCGAATTTCGAATAGTACTTAAGATCCTCTGTTTTCGATTATCTAATAAATCTTTTAATGAAAGTAGATTATCTTGCTATTAAGTTTACAACTTTTATGATCTCTTCCCGAACCAAACATGAATCTTTCGATTCATTTGGCTCTCACGCTCCTTTTTTTCTTTTTTGCTATGTATTATGGTTATTTCCATATCTTTTTTTTATGTAATGAGCCTATCCTCTATCCTTTTTTCTCTTTGTATTTCAATATACCGAAACGTATATAAGACTAGATAAATATTAAGAGGACTCTTCCGACTAGATAAAAATCTATCATGGTCAGCAAAGTTGTTTCTTTAATTTGTGTTTGCTCTGTTAGTTAACAATTTCATTAAGAAAAACGAAGTAAATAAATGGAAAATGAAAATTGCTAGAATTTTTTTTTCTTTCCTTAAATCCAAAAAATTTCTCTTTTTTATACACAGGTCGTCGATTCGGCATTGGAAAAAGGGCAGGGTGCCCTTCTAGTAAATAGTTCAAATCATTTTATCGATATGAGTGTTCTATATCAGATAAATTCTACACTAGCTATTTCCCGTTTAAAGCATTTAGATACTAATATAGTTGTAGAAAGAGTACCCCTTTTTGCCTGGACTTCAAGCAGTTTAGCTTTAACCGTGTTAATGGTCTCACATTATTGGTCTATAGAGAATCAAAGTAAATTTACCAATGAGTCGCGAAATGCTATGGTTCTTCCATATGATTTCTGAAGTTATTCAGAAGTAATTCGTGGAGATCGTGCACCTTTTCTTATTTATCCCAAAATAAAAATACTAAAAACTAAAGTGCAGCCGGATAGATCCAATCTATTCTTGAAATAGACAACTCGCACACACTCCCTTTCCAAAAAAAATCAATACGCCAACTACTACTGTTAGATTTATTAGATTTGTTGCTAAAATATCGGTATTAAGCCCGAAACTCCCGGCGAATGGCCAGTGAGCTAAAAAAACAAAAGAATGGGTTACATTTTTCATATGCTCTCCTCTTATAGATAGGACGAACAAAGAAGAAAGTTTTTCGATCACTTACTTCGCTCGCCCTTTTTTTATCGGTTTTTTTAATGCAATTTTTTTATGCAAATAGATTCAATCTAATAATTTCTTTTAGATTAAGTCTTAGGTCTCGTTTGACCTGTGAAAGATCTCCTTTGTTAAAATGTTCCCAAAATTCCTAAAAAAAAAGGAAAAAGACTTTCCACTATCCTAAACTAAGGACGGGAAGGAAGAGGGCGAGCATATCTTCTACCTAAATTGATCGTGCTCAAATCAACCCTTCCCGGGGTATTGTCTGTCCCGATAAATAAAAAATTCCTGGAATAATATAATAAATAAAAGTATTGATATACTTGGAATTACAGAAGCAAATACCAATTTACTAAAAAAGAAAAAAGTATCTAATCTAAAGGACTTATTTTCTTTTTTAGGATTAAACAAAAGGGTTCGCAAATAAAAGCGCTAGTGCCACAACCAGTCCATAAATTGTTAAAGCTTCCATAAAAGCTAGACTAAGCAATAAAGTACCTCGTATTTTCCCTTCTGCTTCTGGCTGTCTCGCAATACCCTCTACAGCTTGTCCTGCAGCAGTACCTTGACCAACTCCAGGCCCAATAGAAGCAAGCCCTACAGCCAATCCAGCAGCAATAACGGAAGCAGCAGCAATTAGTGGATTCATGGTGAATTCCTCGTGTCAAAAAAAAAAAATGGTTAAGGATACAATCAACCAAGAAATTATTACTTTTAACTTCTAAGCTCTATTGGGTAGAAGTAACTAAAAATGCAAATTGAAATGATAATCTAAATCGTCCGAACTACTTCGAGATCTCGTTTTTAATTTCTAATCATTAGAGGGTTGTGTAAATCCATATGCTTTTCATTATTCTATTTCTCTTTCTTTCCAACCAACCACCCTTTCATTTTTTTTTTTTTTTTTACTCTTCGATATCCTTGAGTTCCCGTTTTTTCCCTTCCTCTAATCCATAATAAAAGACGAAATACAGGAAGAACCACTATTGAAATTGAACTAATCCAAACCCAATAGGAATCAAATCAAGATATACAATTGATAACAATATGCTGCATAGAACTGCATATGGAATCCAATTCCGGAATTCTATATATGGGATTAGATAATGAATCTAATCAAACTTAGAAATAAATAAAATCCTATATACCTTTGTTTCTTCTATTTTGTTTGCATATTTTTTTATTTTCTATGGAATCCAATTCCAAAATCATTCCTTAGAAAGCCGCACAAAAGATGATGGTCTTATAGACATTAAGGATATAGATCTAACCGGATTTCGCCCCCCCCTGAATGCATATATAATTTAACAATTCCGTAAGATAGTCTATTCTCTCTCCTACAACTCTGATATATTCATACGCATTTTGAACTAGTTAGTTTTCTAACCCGGAGGATTACCTGCAACCATGCATGAATTGGGCTAAGCTAAAAAAAAAAAAGACTATTTTGAAAATTAGTCAATTCAATGATGACCTTCCATGGATTCACCTATATAGGCTGCGGCTAACGTTGCAAAAATAAGAGCTTGAATACCGCTTGTAAATAATCCAAGAAACATGACGGGTATAGGGACTACTAAGGGGACTAAAGAAACAAGAACAACAACGACTAATTCATCCGCCAATATATTTCCGAAAAGTCGAAAACTAAGCGATAATGGTTTTGTGAAATCTTCTAGGATGTTAATTGGTAAAAGGATTGGGGTTGGTTTAATATATTTCTCGAAATAACTCAATCCTTTTTTGCTAAGACCTGCATAAAAATATGCTGCTGATGTGAGTAAAGCTAAAGCAACAGTAGTATTTATATCATTCGTGGGCGCAGCTAATTCCCCATGGGGTAACTCTATAATTTTCCAAGGTAAAAGAGCACCCGACCAATTCGAAACAAAAATAAAAAGGAACATAGTTCCAATAAAGGGAACCCAGGGACCATATTCTTCTCCAATCTGAGTTTTGCTCAAATCTCGAATAAACTCAAGGACATATTCGAAGAAATTCTGACCGTTGGTTGGGATGGTTTGTGGATTCCGAACAGCTATGATAACTGAACCCAGCAAGATAGTAATTACGACCCAAGAGGTGATGAGTACTTGGGCATGAATTTGGAAACCTCCTATTTGCCAATAGAGGTGTTGGCCTACTTCTACGCCTGATATATCATACAACCCCTTGAGTGTTTTAATGGAACATGGTGTAATATTCATATTGTCCTCTTATAAAAATTGAACTTCAAAAAAGGAATTCTTTTGATTCAACCATCTCTTTCTCAACTCAGCAACTTGAAGTATTAATCTTATATTTAGGATACCAAGAAATCACATCAAATGATAATATATATCAATACCCTCTAATATATATCAATATTCCCCTTCTTTTATCTATTATCTATGCAAAACAAAAAAAATAGTAAATGATCCCATAAATCTACGTAGTTGCTTAAGAATTCACTATTCTTCTTAATCTTAATCAATGATTTCTTATCTTATTCTTATCTTATTTCTTATCTTATTCTTATCTTATATAGTTAATCTTAATCAATGATTTCTTATATAGAGAGAACGGCCCTCACAAATTGCAAATACTAATTTGTTAAGAATCAATCGAATTGAAGTCATAGTGTCATCGTTGGCAGGAATCGATATATTCGCGAGATCTGGGTCACAATTTGTATCGACTAAAGAAATAGTAGGAATCCCCAAAATGGCACATTCCTGAAGAGCTATATACTCTTTTTGCTGATCAAGGACGATCACAATGTCAGGCAACCTCGTCATATATTTAATCCCGCCAAGATATCTTTGCAAGGTAGATAATTTTCTCTTTAAGATTGCCACATCTCTTTTTGGGAGATGGTGGAATTTTCCCATCTTTTCTTCCGCTCTTAAGTCTCGAAATTGAGAAAGTCTAGTTTTGGTAATCGACCAATTCGTTAACATACCACTGAACCACTTTTTATTAACATAATGACAACGAGACCTTATTGCAGCCGATGCTACTAAATCTGCTGCTCTTTTTTTGGTACCAACAATTAAGAAGCTTTTTCCCTGACTTGCTGCATCAAAAACTAAATCGCAAGCTTCTGATAAAAAACGAGCCGTTCTAGCGAGATTTGTAATATGAGTACCTTTACGCTTTGCCGAGATGTAAGGGGCCATTTTAGGATTCCATTTCTTAATACCATGACCAAAATGAACTCCTGCTTCTATCATCTCTTTCAAATTGATGTTCCAATATCTTCTTGTCATTTTTTCCACACTTCCTTTTTTTTTTCTTTTTTTCGTCTTACCATTATGGAATTGATTTCTTTTTGAAGATTAAGAAAGAGCCGAAATATCTTGAAATAAATAATAATTGTTCCGATGGAACCTTCTACTCAGAATTGGCCATTGATACATGATATAAAGACAGCCTTAATAAATTAACTGACTTCTTTTATTTAGTATTTAGTAAAAAAAAAATACAAAATCTAAAATCAGACCTGTTAGCATTCTAAGGTCAAAAGTCTAGTTTCAATTAAAGTAAAAAATCTGCTTTATATGCTTTATATATCCTTAAATTAAATCGTATAAATGGGAGTAAATGGGGGTTCTGATGTCTCATAGAAATTGTTTGTTACGTCAGAATCAGAAGAAACTAGTTCTGTATGGAGAAACAAAATGTCTCTCATTTCCGACGTGAATAGATTTTTTTTTTGAATTTCCAAATAAAGGTTCTTGTCTTGTGGGAAACGATGGACAAATTTTTGGAATCCGGTACCAACAGGGATAATTCCCCCCAGAACTACGTTTTCTTTCAGGCCTTTCAACCAATCAATACGACCTCGTAGGGCAGCTTTTGCTAAAACTCGAGCAGTTTCTTGAAAACTTGCTTCAGATATGAAACTTTGGGTATTCAGGGAAGCCCTTGTTATTCCCAATAAGATTGCCCGATAATAGATCGATTCATCCAAAGCTCGCCCTGCTCGTTCCGCTCGCAATAGTCCTATTAATTCCCCAGGTAAAAAAACATTAGACATTCCATCTTCGGAAACCCGTACTTTTGATGTTACTTGGCGTATAATAATCTCTATATGTCTATTATGGATCTGTACCCCTTGGGATCGATAAACCTTTTGGATCTTATTAACCAAAGAGATACGACTTTGGGCGATGGTTAGCTCAGCTCCAATCAAGAATCCCCAGGGAACCCCAAGAATTCTTGGTATACGCTCATTCCAATCCTCAATTCTCCTTTCGAGATTCGGCGATAGTGAATCAATTGAACGCGCTTCGAATATTTGTTCTACTTTTGGAAGACCTTGCGTGATATCACTAGATCTCGATTTTTCATATATAAAGGTAACTAACCTATCTCCTTTGTAAAGGATTTTTCCATAATGACCATGAACAGTTGCTCCTATAGTAGCCAAATAAGGCTTAGCTGCTCTTATAATAAAGGAGTCCATATTAACAATGAAAATTTGACCAGATTTTTTTATGTGCGATTTAAATAGACATACATTTTCGCAAATAAATTGTCCAAGGTGAACTATTGCCAATGTTTCTTCCCATGAGTCATGATGGAGAAAGTGCCAATTCAAATGGAATGGATCCAACATGATGTTACTGTTGAAATTCGACATCCTTTTATTTTCATCTATTAAAGAGTATTTAAGCCCTTGAAGTACTTGGAAGGTTTGTTTCAAATTGTCAAGGAACAAGTATTTTTTTAATAAGATCTGATTATGTGTTAATAAATAGTAAGATGAAGAAAAATTCGATATACTAGGTACAATAGTGCCTAAGAGCCCAAAAATATCTCGAATAAGAATTCGAGGATTCGATTCTTTTACCGCACCGGGATATTTCAAATTCTTCAATAAACCAATTTGAGAACAGTTGGATGCCGACAAAATCATCAAAGATGGGTATTCTTTATTTCGATTCAACAAGGTGCCAATAGCTTCTTGATGTTGGCTAAGTGATTGAATCTTCGCCTTGGAATAAAAGGAATTGGTATTGTTGCGATCTAACCTATTATTGGGAATAGGGCCTGCACTTGTCCTATCATACCTTCTTCTTGTATATGAAATAGTGGACTTGACTAACTCAATTCTTAGGAAATCGCGAATCAGATCATTTGTTCTTAACTCAACAAGGGAAGCACGAGCCCCCTCTTTTTCTTCTTGTTCCCAATTCACTATCAAGCAAGTTCGAACGAATTGACTATTCGTGTGATAAATTCTTTGAGTTAACTTGCTATTTTCATGAGAAATAAAATTGACAAGTCGAAGTTGGAGATTATCCTCTTCTTGCAGGAGATCTTGCGGGAAAAGTCTTGCTAGATTTCTCCCTTCGTCCATTTCATATGCGACTGCAGGTCGAACTGAAACAAAATACTTTTCCTTGCTTTTAAGAATTTTTTTTCGTTGAACATAAACCCAATTTTTTCTTTTTTTTGAGTCCTTAGAATCTTTTTTTTCTCTTTCTGGTGGTATCAAACTGGCGCCTAATATCTTATCCGCCTCTTCAGGAAAATGAATATCTCCGGAAAAGATTTTTAGTTCCGTATGGCTTTTTTTTTTCTTAACTCGGACCAATCCACCTAGTCGACTTCTTGTATTTTTTGTGAGTTGTGTATCCACTCCAATAATACTATTGTCAAGTACCTTTAGGGATGAGGATCTCGGCAAGATATGCAGTTCTTGAAGAATGAAAAAAAACCGATCTACTTCTTTTTGGTATTTTAGACTAAATTCTTTTGTTCCTCGATGCTCAATAAAACCCTCTTTTTTTAAGATAGAATCTTCCTCTGGGTTCCCATATTCGTCCTCTGAGTCTTCCTCTGATTCTTCTTCTAAAGCCCCATATTCGTTCTCTGAGCCATCTTCACGGCTCCCGTATTCGTCTTCCTCTAGAGTTCGATATTCGTCCTCTCGAGTTTTATATTCGTTCTTGGGGTTCCCATATTCTTCTTCTGAGTCTTTCTCTAGAGTCCTATATTCGGCCTCTAGGATCCCATATTCATCTTCTAGGGTTTCATATTCGTCTTCTAGAGTCCTATATTCGTCTTCTAGGGTTTCATATTCGTCTTCTAGAGTCCTATATTCGTTCTCTGGGCTTGGGCTCTCATATTCGTCCTCTGAGTCTTCCTCTAGAGTCCTATACTCTTCCTCTCGGGTCCTATACTCTTCCTCTAGGGTCCTATACTCTTCCTCTAGGGTCCTATATCGAAATTTAACAATTCCTGAACCTCTTTTATCTTTTCTGTATCCTGGATCGTCAAAAAAAGCAAAAATAGTATTTCTACGTAAAACACCCATAAAGGGTATTTCAATCGAAATCCCCAAACAGGATATTAGCTCTTTTTCTTGTTCTTGATGATATTGTAATGGAATGACGAACCTATTTCTTCGCTTTTTCGCCAACAAATCCGAATTATCTTGAAGAATAGACGGATAGACAAAATTCCAATGATTGTTGGACACGATTCGATCTGGCGTTAAATAATCAAGAATTTCCTTATCTTTTTTACCAAAAGTATCCAACAGTCTATGGCTTACTTGATCATTAGCCATTGAGAGGTCAAAGATTCCGTCAAGAGAAAAAGAATAAGTATTCATTTGATCTTGATCCTTGTGCAGCGAAAAGGATGCTATACTGGATCTGCACATACTTACTGACAATATCCATAAATGGCTTGTTTTTGGTAATCGACGAAGATTACCATATTGATATTCGGGCGCATGGTAAACATCAGTACTCCAGTGCATTTCCCCGTCTGATTCGGAATAAATATGCTTTTGTACCTTTTCCTTAAAATGTAAAGTGGATGTTCCAGCACGAATCTCCGCAATTACTTGTTCGGATTCTACATATTGATCATTTTGCACTAGAATCAGGCTTTTTAAGGGAATATTCACACTATGTAGAATATCTTGACTCTGAATAGTTACACGCAAGTCTATATAGCATAGAAAAGCAGGCTGCCCATGACGGGTACGTGTGGGGTGAACCAAGTCCTCATTGAATTGGATTTTTCCATTCGAGGGGGATCGTACAAGGTCGGCAGTACCCCCTGTGAATACTCCACCAGTATGAAAAGTTCTTAATGTTAGTTGAGTCCCCGGCTCCCCAATTGATTGACCTGCAATAATACCTACAGCTTCTCCCAATTCGACCAGATCGCCATGAGTGGGACTCCGCCCATAACATAATTGACAGATCCAAGATGTGCTCCGGCAAGTAAAAGGGGTTCTAATATATATTGGTTGTGCCCGAAACGGTTGTGCTCGAAAGGCAGTTATGAATCGATTGACTAATCCAATTCCAATATCTTGATTTCGAGCAGCAATGCATCGTGAACCAATATATATATCGTCTGCTAATACACGACCAATTAGTGTTTGGACAAAAAGTTTTTCTGTCATCCCATTTTGAGGACTCACAGAAATACCTCGGATAGTACCACAATCTCTTCTACGCACAATAATATGTTGAACTACTTCAACAAGTCTGCGTGTAAGATATCCAGCATCCGCTGTTCGTACAGCAGTATCTACAACCCCTTTGCGGGCTCCGTAGCAGGAAATTATATATTCTGTCAAAGAAAGTCCCTCACGTAAATTGCTTTGAATAGGTAAATCAATCATTTGTCCTTGAGGATCCGCCATTAACCCTCTCATCCCTACTAATTGGTGTACCTGGGATGCATTTCCTCTGGCTCCTGAAAAAGACATTAGATAGACTGGATTAGAAGGATCCGTTATCCGAAAATTCGAATTCATTTCTTGTTTCAAATATTCACTTGTAGCATACCATATTTCAACGGATTGGCGTAATTTTTCTACTGCGTGTACAGCCCCATAATAATAGTGTTTCTCCAAAAGAAAACTCTGTTGTTCCGCATCTTGGACTAACCATCCTTTAGAGGGTATTGTTAAAAGATCCTCGATTCCTAAAGAAATTGATGTAGTAGTGGCTTGATGGAAGCCCAGAGCCTTTATTTGATCGAGTATATGGGATGTATATCCCATTCCGAAATGATCTATTAATCTGCTAATAAGTCGTTTCATAGCAGTTCCGTCTATCTCTTTATTATGAAAGACCAGGTTGGCCCGTTCCGCCATACATAAGTACCCCCCTTTTTTGACTTGACTGAGTAGGATTCGACAATTGCTGAGTAGGATTCGACAATAGGCCTGAGTCAGTGATTCGAAAACTTAATTTACCCCCTTCTCGCAATCTCAATCTGAATTTGCGTGGCAAAAAGGACGGTACTGGCGAAATAGGAATGCCCCCCGAAAGGGGCATCGCCGAATCTAACTTCCTTGTTTAGATTTAGATAGTGTATGAATAGGCCCGACTAAATCCTTGTATGGCTTCCTCTATTTCTCTATAAAAAGAAATATGACCAAGAGTGGTTCGAATGTATATAGAACGGGTTTCTTTTTTTCTATTTCCGACTATTAGATAGTGGGCATAAATCTCATGATAAGTCCCAAAAGATTCATATTGAACTTCAATCGGAACTTCTCTTGATCCAATGACACGTTGATCTAGTTTCCATCGGAGCCACAGGGGACTGTTTAAACCGATTCGTTTCTGTCTATAAGCTCCCAGTGCATCATAGGAACTAGAAAAATGGGGTTCTTCATCTTTCGTATAATAATTATTATTGTAGTTTACTTTTTTATTTGGATAGTTTCCGCAACTATTATATCTATTTGCACAAATACCTCGACGATTTCCAATCGTTAATACATAAAGTCCGATAAGCATGTCTTGGGTTGGCACGCAAATAGGATCTCCTATAGCGGGAGACAGGAGATTCATATGAGAAAACATAAGTAAACGGGCTTCTGCTTGAGCTTCCAAGGATAAAGGTAAATGAACAGCCATTTGATCCCCATCAAAGTCCGCATTGAAACCCTTACACACTAATGGATGTAAACAAATAGTACGCCCCTCTACTAAAGTGGGTTGGAAGGCCTGTATGCCTAATCTATGCAGGGTAGGTGCTCTGTTCAACAGTACAGGATGCCCCCGCATAACTTCTTGAAGTATTTCCCATACAATGGGTTCCTTTTCCCAAATTTTCCTTTTAGCGATCCTGACATTAGAAGTAGCGCGTTTCGTGATTAAATCGCGAATTACAAATAGCTGAAAAAGCTTTATTGCTATCTCTAAAGGTAATCCACATTGATGTAATGAAAGCGAAGGACCCACAACAATGACAGAACGCCCCGAGTAATCGACCCGTTTCCCAAGCAGAGTCTCGCGAAACCTCCCCTCTTTACCCTCAATTACATCTGAAAGTGACTTGTATACTTTATTGTGGCCATCCCTCGTTGGTTGCCCGCGAGACCCACTATCAAGAAGTGTATCCACGGCTTCTTGTACCAATTTTTCCTGACACATTACTAAATCTGCTGGCGCTAATTCACTTCTTTTTAATAGATAGGCAAGGTTGTTGTTCCGACGGATAACTCTCTTATAAAGTTCATTAATATCCGAAGTCACTACTTTATCCCCAGACCTATAAACAATGGGTCTCAATTCGGGAGGAAGAACCGGTAATAAGCACAAAACCATCCATTCTGGTTCTACATTTGTTTGAATAAAATGTTTCGCCAATTGCATTCGTCTAATTAAAAAAACTTTTCTTATTCGTCTTTTTCTATCTTCCCATTCATCTCCACTATACCCTTCGTCTTCTAATTCCTTCCATTCAACCAAGGAATTCTCTATAATAATTCGCAAATCCAAATCCGCTAATTGTTCTCTAATAGCACCTGCTCCTGTCGCAATTTCCCGATTTCGAAATGTTGCAAAGCCTGGGGTAGAAAAAAAGGGAGAAATGCTGTGGTTACAGGATGAAATTTCATCTTCGAATAAACCTCGTAATCGTAAGAAAGTAGGTTTTTTAGCGCTGGGCCTAGCAAAAGAGAAATCGCCGTATACTAGGCCTTCCAATTTCTTAAGGGGTTTATCTAAAAGATTCGCGATATAACTAGGAAGACCTTTCAAATACCACACATGAGTCACTGGACATGCCAGTTTGATGTATCCCATTTGATATCTTCGTATCCGAGAATCAACAAATTCTACCCCGCATTTTTGACAAAATCTTTCGTCTTCATTTTCAGCTACGCTCGCTCGAGAGTTTCCACAAGCACAAATTCCACTTTTTATGGGTCCAAAGATTCTTTCGCAAAACAATCCATCTTTTTCTGGTTTATCGGTTTTATAATGAAAAGTGGAGGGCCTTGTGACTTCGCCAACGACTTCTCCATTAGGTAGGATTTTGTTAGCCCAAGCCTTTATTTGTTGAGGGGAAACGAGTCCAATTTGAAGTTGTTTATGTTTATATTGGTCAATCATAAAATAGAAATAAGAAAAGAATTTATATTTATTCTGATCAAACATCCTCCCTATTAACCTGAAAGTTCTTCTCAGATACAAGGAAATGGTTCAGTTCTAGAGCCAAAGATCGTAGTTCTCGAACGAGCACTCGAAAAGATTCTGGAGGATCCTCGTGATTAGGCACTCTTTTTCCCCAGATCGTAGCATTAAGTATTTCTTGGCGAGCTATAAGATGATCAGATTTATAAGTAAGTATCTCTTGTAAAATATGAGCAACACCAAATCCTTCTAAAGCCCAAACTTCCATTTCTCCTACTCGTTGTCCCCCTTGTTTGGCTCTTCCTCTAACGGGTTGTTGGGTAACAAGTGAGTAGGGCCCGGTAGAACGTCCATGGATTTTCTCATCAACTTGATGAATTAATTTTAAAATATAGGACTTCCCTATTAGAACAGGTTGTTCGAAGGGATCTCCTGTTCTTCCATCAAATATTCTGCTTTTTCCCGGGTACTCGGGTTCAAATACCCATGGATTTTGTGTTTGTTTACTGGCTTCATATAATTCCGAAAACACAAGTTTTCTTGAAGCCTCTTGCTCATATCTCTCATCAAAGGGTGCTATTCTATAATGTTTCTTTAGCAGATCCCCTGCTAATCCGAGCGAGCTTTCAAATATTTGTCCCACATTCATTCGTGAGGGTACTCCTAGGGGATTGAAGACCATATCAACAGGTGTTCCATCTTGCAAATAGGGCATATCTTGCCTAGGCAAAATTTTGGAAATGATCCCCTTATTCCCGTGTCTTCCTGCTACTTTATCCCCGACTTTGATTTCGCGTTTCTGTAAAATATATACACGAACCATTATGTCGAGGGGGTCCCTCTGGATCCATTTCACATCGATAACGCGCCCTCTTCCGCCTATAGGTAGTTTGAGAGAAGTTTCTTTTGAAGTGGATACCTCAAGACCAAAAATGGCCCGTAATAATCCAGCTTCCGCGATATATGAGGATTCGCTCGCTATCTGAGGCGTTAATTTACCTACTAAAATATCGCCTGTTTCTACCCAGGATCCCAACCTCACAACTCCATTTCTGTCCAAATTGCGGAGTAAATGTTCTTCTAGATGTGGTATTTCTTTAGTGATTTTTTCAGCGGAGCCTTGGCTTGTCGTATCCGTCTGAATTTCATATTTTCGGATGTGAAAAGAAGTATAAATATCCTCATATACCAAACGTTCGCTAATTAGTACTGCGTCTTCAAAATTGTAACCCTCCCACGGCATATAAGCTACTAAAACGTTTTTTCCTAAAGCAAGTTCCCCACCAACTGTAGCTGCTCCCTCCGCTAAAATTTGCCCTTTTTTAATGGATTTACCCCTCGGAACCCGAGGTTTTTGGTGCATACAAGTATTTTTGTTAGAGCGCCGATGGGCAACTAAAGGAATACTTAAAGTCTTCCCACTACTTGATAAAAGGATCTTGTGACTATCACTAGAAATGATCTTTCCCGCGCGTTCGGCTATAATGGAAACCCTCGAATCTAGAGCTGTTTGGCGTTCCAGTCCAGTTCCAACAATGCACTTCTCGGACCGAGAAAGTGGAACTGCTTGGCGCTGCATATTAGAACTCATTAAAGCCCGATTCGCATCATTATGCTCAATAAAAGGAATGAGAGAACCTCCAATAGAAAAATATTGGAAAGGAAAAATACTTCTAACATGAATCTGTTCCCATGCAATAGTCAGGAATTCTTGACGGTATCTAGCTGGAACAACTTGTTCCTCCTGAATACCCTGATTCAAGGACAAAGAATTTCCTGCTGCTATCATATAATATTCATCTCTATTTGGTGATAAATAAACCACCTGTCTCTCTTTTTTTTCTTTTGCTTTCTCAGATATTTCATAAAACGGACTCTCTATAGATCCCCACCAGTGATCAATTCTCGCATGAATAGCTAAGGATCCAGTAAGTCCAACATTGATGCCTTCGGACGTGTCAATTGGACAAATACGCCCATAGTGACTCGGATGAATATCTCGGCTGCGAAAACTTGCAGTTCTCCCCGTCAATCCTCCAGGACCCAAACAACTCACTTTTCGCCCATGAACCGTTTGTGTCAATGGATTGGTTTGGTCAAAAACTTGAGATAAGGGGTATGTGCCAAAAAAGGTCTCATAAGTAGTTATTAATAAAATCGAAGTTGAAGTTGGAGTTACCAAAGTTTGTGGAGTCGGTTTCGATTGACGTATGAATACTCTACGGATAGTTTTTTGAATCGCATGTTGTAAACGGCCAAGAGCCAGTCCGAATTGATCTTGTAACAGATCCGCAACCGAACGAATACGTTTATTTTTCAAGTGATTCATATCGTCATCGTCAAGTATACCCGTCCCAAATTTCATTCCAATTAAATGATCCGTAGCAGCCAATACATCTCGTGGTAACAAGAATGTATTGTTCTGAGGTATATTAAGATTCAGTCTCCGATTCATATTTCGTCGACCAACTCTTCCTAATTCACATTTTTGTTGAAAAAATTTCTTTTGTAATTCCTCACATAAGGATTCCGAAAATACCAGGTCCCCACCTACACAAGCAAATTGTTGATAAAACTCCAAAATAGCTTTTTCTTTTGACTCAATCCTCTTTTTCTCCTTAGCATTCGGGAAAGACAAGAAAATTTCGGGGTAGGAAACATTATCTAAAATTTCTCTTAGATTCGAACCCATAGCTGATGATAGAACTAAAATAGATATCTTTTGTTTTCTACTCACGCGAGCCCATATCCTTTCTTTTTTATCAATTGCTAATTCCGATCTTCCTCCCCAATCTGATATTATAGTCCCGGTGTATATAGAAATTCCCTTATGGTCTAATTCGGAGCGGTAGTAAATACCAGGACTTAGCAATATTTGATTGATCACAATTCGGTATATTCCATTTATTATAAAGGTTCCTAAGGAATTCATTATAGGAATGTTTCCTATAGAAATGGTTTGCTTTTGCACATCGAAACCAAAAATTAATCTCGCAGATACATATAATTCAGAAGAATAAGTGAGTGATTCATACACAGCATCCCTTTCTTTTATCGAGGGTTCTAGCAATTGATATCCTTTCGCAAATAATTGAAATGCAATTTCGTGATCTGGATCTTTAATTGTTGGAAACTTCTCAAGTTCTTCTGCTAAGCCTTGATTAATGAACCTACAAAATCCCTCGAATTGGATCTGACTAAATCCGGGTATTGTGGACATTCCCTCATTTCCATTCCGGAGCATCTTAATCTTAAGTTTCCTATTTATCGAAGAAAAATTCCATTATCAGCTCACTCTTTATCAATCCCTATGGATCAATCTAGCAATCATGGAATCTATATTCTGTTTACTGAATCACATGAAATTCTAGGGAACTCCACATACGTATTTCATATATGTATTTCATACATATGAATAAAGATAATTTTGACGAAAGTTCGATTTTGGGAGGGGTAGAAATGGAATTAAAATGAATTGATAAAAAAGTCCTAGAAAAAAATTCTGCCACTTAAACTTTATGATATTCTAATCAGATTGGATAGCAAAGATTTCTCGTTTTATCTCCTTTCTATGAAAGAAATAAAGTAATAATAATTTATTATCTCCTTTCTATGAAAGAAATAAAGTAATAATAATTTATAAGAACTGGAAAGTTTTACTTTAGTTCGATTTAGAATTTAGAATAGTATGCTTAGTTTTATTTTCAAAAAGAATTTGAAGGTTATTTTTTGTTTCGTAGTAATAGAATTGCTAAAAAATAAAGGATTTCGTTGTAGAATCCTAAAATAAAGTACTTAAAATAAGTACTTGCTAATCTAGTTATCCACCTATTCACATATCCTTTCTTTTATCGTAATTTCACTTGTGTGGGCCAATAAAAGAAGGCTAAGCCATAATCTATATCAGAGCAAATTTCCTCTTTTTATTCACGATATTTAATGCAATGAAAAATTAAAGTACGATTCCCCGTAGGGATATGTACATAAAGGGGATCCATAGATAATAATGCTGTTCGGACCTGGAGTTTCCCTGTATACAGATTAGAGAAACTTTTATTCTATTTTATTATGCCATTACTATTTTATTATGCCATTAAAGGAGAGAATACCGATTTTAGAGTCGTTTACTACTGTAATTAAAAAAAATTCTAGTTAATGGTTCCAATTTGTTCTGAATTTTGCAGTCTGTGACTGGAAATCTACTTTTGCTCCTTTGCCATTTCTATAGAATAGAAAGAAAATTATCCTTTGCCATCTCAATAGAATAGAAAAAAGGGTTTTAGTAAGAAAATATGGATGAATACTTGTTCTTTTCTCGATTTTAGATCGGATTTTTTGGCGGCATGGCCAAGTGGTAAGGCAGGGGACTGCAAATCCTTTACCCCCAGTTCAAATCTGGGTGCCGCCTGATCAATAAAATACTTAGGATTATAGTACTAATCAAACTCAAAAATTTTGTATCCCCATAAGTTGGGGCAAGAGAGTAACTAGGTCTGGCCATACTGGATTTTGAGAATCCATACCATAGTTCTATCCTCAAATGAGGCTTTGTTTTGGCGGTAGTGGCCCAAAGGGGGAGCTACCAACAGAGATGAGGTAGCGTTTCCTTATTCTTTTATTAATTTGAATTGATTCGGGAATTTAAAACTTCCAAAGGTCCCTAAGTCCTTTTTCAATCTAAGATTGAAGAAGGACTTTGCCAAGAAATATCAATATACTTCGTACATCTTATGCTACCTACATACACTAAAGTAAAGGTTACTGATTCTGTCGAGAATCAGATTGAATAGGCTAATCTAAAATGAATTTCGGAGTTGTGGAGTGGATAAGGTCTCCTCACTCTTTCATAGAAAGAGAGAAAGTGGGGCAGTAGGGTTTAGGTCAAAAATAAACATGGGTAAAGTAGGTATCCAATAAATATTTATCTATCCTAATTTTATGGTATGGTATATTCTGACGTCCTTTGCTTATAAAAAAGGTAACAAAAGGACGAAAAAATCTCTCTATTCCCGCGTCTTCTATTCAGGACATTCTCACACTCTTTCTTTTTTAAAGAAAAGGTATATGTATCATATTTATACTTAATACTCTTCAATTCTACCAGAAATCATATAAGAATTTGCTAGGAGTAAATTCTTTTAACTGATTCATCCATAGCCTTAGAGCAGAATTTTGACTCTATACCCTTAATTCCACTATGATTATTCATCAATAGTAGAATAATTCCTTCATAGAAATAGGAGACATAATTTACATGGATATAGTAAGTCTCGCTTGGGCTGCTTTAATGGTAGTCTTTACATTTTCTCTTTCGCTAGTAGTATGGGGGAGAAGTGGACTCTAGGGATACTACTAATTGATTGAGTAGTCGAGTTGTAGTATCAACTCTTTTCTTTAATTGATCATTTTATTTTGTATTAATCATTTTGCCAAACTTTATTTTTTATCTTTTTCTTTAGTTTTGTTTCACTCTTGTAAAAAACTCTTTTAAGAAAGAATCGTTCTATTCTACTATGTTTCATTCTACTATAATAGAAATAAAAAATAGAAATAGAAATAGAAATAAAAAATAGAAATAGAAAGAAATAGAATAGAAAGAGCAATTATAGTAATTAAAAATTTCTACTAGAAGTGACGAGTAAAAATAAAGTTCTTTACATAAGAAAATTCGATTTTCTTACACGAAGCTATTCACAACATATCGCACATTTTCCATTTATACTCTTTTCTTATTCTTAGAAATTTTTTTTTTATTTTGACTTGCTTGAAATTAAGTGGATGCAGTGAAAAAAGAAGTTGAATTAGATTACTATTTCAATCTACTAATCTATTCTATGTAGATTCAAGATAATATAATCTAAAGTTAAAGTGTGGTAGAAAAAACTATATGTAGTTCTTTCTACCACACTTTAGGATTCCAACCAGATCCTTTCATTTAAGACTTGGATTTTTATTTTCTTTAATCCCGTTTTCATTTCTTCAATGATTAATTGGAATTCCAATTAATCATTTTGGCTGGCTGTTTTTACATAAATAATAAGTAAAAAGGCAGTAGGAACTAGAATGAACAATGCAGTAGCAATAAATGCGAGAATATTTACTTCCATAATCTCTTTATTTTATTTTTTTTTTCACAATAACTCGGGATGTAATCCCATGGAGAGGAAAAAGGGGTATCCCTGTGGAGGACTTGCATTCTGATAATACTGAATCAATTCAATATTATGAATATAGCATCTATCAAATCAATTCATGGTTGATAGTGGAATAATATAACATAGGAAGATCCCTTATCCATACTAAGACCAAAATTGGTTTTTTGATTGGATTCGGAATCCCTCTATTTTTCATCCTTTTTGACTTTTTCTTTTCTATATATATGTATAGCCAAGAATCTTTCTTATCCAATTTCCCTTCCTTTTTCTTATAGTTATACATACAATTATGTATGTATGTGTTATATAACCGACTTTCTATGGGTCACATAAACATCCAAATAGGCAGTCGAAGTAGAAATGAGATGGAGAAAAGAGGATCTTAAATAAAAAAGATCAATATTTTAATTTAGGAAAAAGAGCGTTTGCTTGGTTTTTATTTTATTAGGTTACTGTCAATATCTGCTTTTGGGGTCTAAAGATGAGAGCAGATTCATAAAAAAGGAATCGACAAATGGACTGAGAATGAGGTAGATTCTTTTCAAGAATTCATTGAACATAGATAAACAAAGTTGGAACTACAAAATGGAAGTGGTGTGGTTTAACCTCTAAAAAGGAACTAATAATTTATATTAAATTCATTCTCTAACAATAAACGAATACAATTTGGGTATTTATTTTATTGGATTCTGGTAAAATACCGTTTAGAAACTCTATTCCTTAAGATAAGAGTCAAATAGGAAGTTAAGATGCGGATGGTATCATCATACCATAAAAATAGAGTAATATCCTAAATTATACTAATCCACGTATGATATGTATGTCTTTCCTTATCAACCGGAAGTAGTTAAAAAAAAGATTCCTATACAGCTCTCTTTTTATTGAGAGCTGCGAAATAAAAAAAGTAAAGTAAGGATTCTCCTTAGATATTTGATCTTGCCTTCTGCCCCCCCTCTTTTTCCGGGAAATTCTTGATGAAAAAAAGGAAAGATGAATTTTTCCATTCATTGAACCCTAGTTCGGGACTGACGGGGCTCGAACCCGCAGCTTCCGCCTTGACAGGGCGGTGCTCTAACCAATTGAACTACAATCCCTGCGGGGTGTATGGCATACCTATTTAAAAATAGAACCCTAAGACGATTCGTCTGTCGTACTCTAAGAAATAGATGAATCATATACTACTACACCCACATAGGATATGTGGGTATAGTGAGAATGGCATAACTAGTATGCCGCGATTTTTTATCGCTAAAAACAACTGATAATCCACCTTTCAATAAGAAAAACGGTTTTCTTTGTAAGAAAAGAATCAGAGAGATACGGCTTTGAAATATATTTTCCCCTTCTTTTCTCTTTATCCTTTATTTCTATGGATCAGATATTTTTTTTATGGAAGAAATAAAAATTTAGTTCATATTCACGAAGCCCTAGATTTTTGGGCCGAGCTGGATTTGAACCAGCGTAGACATATCGTCAACGAATTTACAGTCCGTCCCCATTAACCGCTCGGGCATCGACCCAGGAAGAATTTATTCTAGGCTTTTTGATAATCTATGATCAACCTCTTTTTATAATACTCCCTACCCCCAGGGGAAGTCGAATCCCCGCTGCCTCCTTGAAAGAGAGATGTCCTGAACCACTAGACGATAGGGGCATCACTAGACGATAGTGCTATATAGAACCACTCGTCATTATAGTATAATGATAGTATGAGCAGTTTTTTGGAATTGTCAATATACTCGAATCGAAGAGTATAAATAGATCAAAGCAAAGAGTCTTTCCTACTTTTCTATTATGCTTTCTTCGTAGGATTTTTTTTTAGTTGTTGGTTAGGTTAATTCGCGGATCATCCCCTGCTTTTTAGGGCAATTCCTTTTACTTTTAAAGTGCAATTCCTTTTACTTTTAAAGTAAAGAAGAATAGATTAATAAATAAAGTAAAGAAGAATAGATTAATAAAAAGGATTCTAGATTAGTTCAATACGAATATTGATTTGATTGCTCTAACAGGAAAAAGAGTCCAATTTCATTTCTTTTTTGCAATTTAAACTCTGTGCTTCGTTTAGTGTTCAGACCAAAAATATGTACATCTCATACTAAACGAAGTCATAAAATTCAATAAAAAACAGAGACATTAAAAAAAAAAAAAAGAATAAAAGTGAATGAATTTAGTAGAAAAGTACTCTATCGGATTCGAACCAATGACGACTTCCGTCTTTCCGTGGCATTACTCTACTACTAAGGGAAAAGCCCTTTATCGGATTTGAACCGATGACTTATGCCTTACCATGGCATTACTCTACCACTGAGTTAAAAGGGCTTTTTATTCAAAAAAAATTAACCACTTTCATTTACCATTATAGATCTACTGCATAATGTACAAAATATATGTATATATTAATGTACATAATATATACATATATAGATATATATATCTAGAGATTTTATTTTCTATATTGAGATATAGAAGTTTATTGTTCAAAAAGGCCAAAGGGGCAATAAGAACTGCTGTTAAAAAAATGGTAGAGTTTGTTTTTTTTATCTTTATTTAGCCTATTCACTTTTAACGTGCTCAGAATGTTCTGCAGAATTAGGACTTTTTTCTTCTATTGGCTAATCTTATGATGAGAACTTTCTCCATTTATGTTTTATTTTCCTTAATTCTAATTGGGGGTATAAAGGAATTCGCCCTCTTCATATACCCATATGGCTGGGTAGTGTATTAATTTTAAGTGATATACTTCTTATCTGTTTTGGCGCAAAATTGAAACTATTTTTCACGGGCATTCCTTGAAAAAACCTTCGAGTTCAAAACTTTTCAATTTTTCAGTTTTGGACGGATTTGTTGCAGCAATTTTCAACAGGTACCCTTTGGAAATAGTACAGGAATATTATCCAAAAGGTGTATTTTATTTTGAACAAACTATATTGGAGTTTTATGAACAATTTTATTCGAAAAAGTGGGCAGTCGAATTTATACTGCAGAGTATAAAAATGATTCTACAGCCTGCCTAACAAAAAAGAAAAGGAAGAAAGGGATTGATGGGTACTGTCGCCTATATCTCTTAGTGCATATTGTAGGAATAATCAAACTATAGAATACGAAGAATACGATCCTAATCGAAATGCATACATTTGGTTTATAAGCTAGTGGTACGGTAAGAAGAGATTTCTTTTACAGACTAGAGAGGGGCCATCTAAATCCTAAATTAAAGGCCTGCGATTGAAGTACCAACTGCTCGCTTTTCTCCATAGGTGGGATTAGCTTCCTCCTCGAATGGCTACCCTTGACAAGGGGTAGTGTTGGTATCATAATCTACATGTAGCGGGTATAGTTTAGTGGTAAAAGTGTGATTCGTTCAATTAATAACTGAATTTGAAATGATATACTTAAGGCATCCTTAAGTTTTTTTATATTCATATTCCGATGAAAACTTTAGTTCTTATAAAGGGTTTAATCCTTTTCCTCTCAATAGCATATTGAGGAAGAATATACATTCTCGCGATTAGTATCCAAAGACTAATTAAATTTGCATGCAAAATACAAATTTGATTATGAGTACAGAGGCGCGAAGCATAATTTTGCATTGGATTAAGTATTCCAATTGAATAAATATGAGTAAAGGATCTATGGATGAAGAAACAAAAAAGTTTATTTCCAATCGTAACTAAATCTTCTTTTAGTTAAAAAAGAAATGGAAGCCCAATAGCTAAAAAACGATAGTTTTGGTTTACTAGAACCATCAGGATATTGTTTCAGCTCGGTGGAAACCCAACTCTTTTCCTCAGGATCTCTTGAATGAAATTAGGGAACGAAGTAAATAGATATTTAGGAGAATTTCTATCTCCTACTCTATAGGGATCATCTAGAAAGCGGAGAGCTTTGGTTCCATTCAGACAGAAAAGCTAACTTAGATGTTAAGTGGTGAGAATAGCCATAAAGGAGCCGAATGAAATCAAAATTTCATGTTCGGTTTTGAATTAGAGACGTTAAAAATAACCAACCAACGTCGACTATAACCCCTAGCCTTCCAAGCTAACGATGCGGGTTCGATTCCCGCTACCCGCTCCATTCTGTATAAAAAGACTATTCTATTTGTCTAGACATGGTCGAGACTTGTATTCAACCTTTTTCGTCCACCAGTTTTTGGCCCTACAGAGCGGAGTAGAGCAGTTTGGTAGCTCACGAGGCTCATAACCTTGAGGTCACGGGTTCGATTCCCGTCTCCGCACTTAGCAGTCCATAGAAATAAATGGACTATTCTATTTGTATAGATATGGTAGAGAGCTATAGCCAATCCCTTTTTTTTATTGATCAGGCAGAAAAGAAAAAAGAAATACAAAGAAAGGCACAGTCTATTCCCCTTTAAAAGCAATTTTCTCTTGGTGAATCCCTGGTTTAGGGGACCCTCTTGGCAAGTTTGATTTTCGCCCCCGAAGCATTCGTTTTTTTTTTGAGTCGAGTGCAAAGGATAAGATAGGAAGGGATACGGTACTAGACTAACAACTACTTAATTTAATATAAATTTAATATTAATATAAAATTTAATATTAATATAAGTAGTTAAGTAGTCAACTAGACTTAATTTTTTATCATAGTACCTTACTAAATTAAGCTGGCGAGCGACGGGAATCGAACCCGTACCTTCTCCT